AAAGCGGGAAAATTAAATGGGATTTCTGATCCAATACCAATAAAGAATCCTATTTTTATTTATTTCTATTTCATTTAGATCGAGTATGGATAAAAGATCTTCCTATGTTATACTATTCAATTCGCGACGATAAATCAATTTGATATTTTTCTTCATAATATTGATCCGGGTTAGTATCAAGATGCAATTCATACCTTTTAATTGATAGGAGTCCACTTTATCATCTCTATGGGATTCGATCCCGAATTATTGTGAAAGAAGAAAACAAAGAGATTATGGAAGTCAATATTCTTGCGTTTATTGCTACTGCGCTGTTCATTTTAGTTCCTACTGCCTTTTTACTTATCATATACGTCAAAACAGTCAGCCAAAATGATTAATTTGAATGAAACTTGAATTTTTCATTTTTATCAATGATTGAAGAAATGAAAGGGTTTCAAACTCTATTTCAGTCTGAAATGAAATGTGGAATCAGAAGTATCTGAGATAGTGTGGTAGAAAGAGCTATATATAGCTCTTTCTACCACACTATACAATTGAGTATTGTAGAATATTTCATATTCAAATTCTTAGTACATAAAGTTGTATTGTGTACAGAAAGAAGGTTTCTCTTAGATAGATCAATTGACAATAGATATCTATCTATAATTATAAATATAATAGACGTACATCAAAATGAAATAGCACTCGAATTTTATATTTTTTATCTACACCCATTTGTATGCATTTTGATCAATCCAAAATAATTGCAAGCCCAACTGCTTGAATTCCTGATTTTTTAGATCTCTTCTTATGCTTATGGATATGGATCCGGGGGTCCATCAAAAGAATTAATGTAGGAATAATAGTACGGGCATATACTATATATCATCATATAGTATATACCATATAAATATCATAACCATATCATATATTATATAATAATTAATAATAAAAAAAATATGAAATAGAAATCTAATACTAATATCTATAATAATAGATAGATAAACGAATCTAGATAAACTAAACCAAGTCAAGTTTTAAGCTTTCGCAAAACGATCAGAATTGATACAATTAGATTCTTCAGTAAAGTACTAAATTAGTAAGATTCCTAGCTCTAAAGCCCACTCCTCCCCCATACTACAAGTGAAAGAGAAAATGTAAACACTACCATTAAAGCAGCCCAAGCGAGACTTACTATATCCATGTGAATGATGTCCCCTATCTCTATTAAATGAATGAATTATTCCATTATTGATTCAAAATCATAGTGGAATCAATGGCGCAGAGTCAAAATAGGATTCTTACTTACGGCTATTGATGAAACAATTTCATGAATCCACTCATAAAAAGTTCCTCTATTTATTATTCAATAGAATTCTATTGAAATAGAAAGAATTGGAAATCAAAAAGTAGAATGAAAAAATAAAAAATAAATTAAAGAAAATAAGTAATTTAAGTTAAGTAATAGTAATATAAAGAAAAGGAATATTCGTAATATTAAAAAGTCAAAAAGTAATATAATAAATAGAATATGAATAGAAAATAGAAAAATACAAAGAAATGAAATAAGAAATCAATAAAATAAAAATAGAAGATAATTAAATATCATAAATAAGAAAAGAAGAAAAAAGAATAGCCATTCAACCATTCTGATTCAATTTCTTAGCACTCAGAGCCTCTCGTGAGTCTGGATACAAAGTATCTTCAGTTCTTTCCACAATTCTGAAATGAATTTCCCATCATCCTATCCAATATAATTTCATCGCAGACAGAGTTAGTAGACACTATCTCAATATTAAGAAAGGTATAGTGTAAAATAATTAGGGAGTCTTGATAGTCTTTTTTAGAATCCTTTCTTCAACCTTAGTAGCCAAAATGGAGTGTCTCTTGGGAACCTTTGGATACCAAGATTTCGACTTCTTACTTGCTTCTTACTTTCATAGTTCTGATGCCCAGAATGAATTCTCACTATTTCTTTTATTTGATTCAATTCAGAATAGCCCAAACCAATCATTAATAAGATTGGGTTGCTTCAGATTTATTGGTACCTGTTTGAGCCCCACTCAGAACCCATATTTTGATAAAAAAGATGACAGTCTTTTATAGGCCCTACGGGTTCTCAAAATAAAGTATCAACAGACCTAGTCCCTTGCCTATGCTTTCGATCAACAAGATTAATAAATTCAAGTCTTTTTTTGTTGATCAGGCGACACCCAGATTCGAACTGGGGATAAAGGATTTGCAGTCCCCCGCCTTACCACTTGGCCATGCCGCCAAATTAAATCCACAAAATGGATAAAATTTTTATTTAGACTATATTCTTATATTCTATTTATTCTTATTCTATTTCTATTTTCTATTATTTCTATTCCTTTCCTCATTTTGTTTTGATTTGAATTTTTTCCTTTCTTAAGTTCTTTTCTTTTTGGATCTTTAATCCCATTGTACTTATCCTTTTCCAAAAAAGAATTCCTCTTTTTTATTGGATCCTGTTTATATTTTTTTCTTCGATTGATTG